AAAAAAAGTAATTCTAGGACACCCGTGTGAATTCGGACCTCTCCGATTCAACTTCGGACCTACAGTTCCTGACCTAAAATTCTACGCAAATCAAGATCGAGAAAAGGAAGTTTTGCAATCATTGACTCAAACTCATTGTCGAATCCCATTCAGCAGAATATGGAGGTACTTATGGCGGAACGGGCCAATCTGGTATTTCACAATAAAGTGATAGATGGAACTGCTATTAAACGACTTATTAGCCGATTAATAGATCACTTCGGGATGGCATATACATCACACATCCTAGATCAAGTAAAGACTCTGGGTTTCCAGCAAGCCACTGCTACATCCATTTCATTAGGAATTGATGATCTTTTAACGATACCTTCTAAGGGCTGGCTTGTCCAAGATGCTGAACAACAAAGTTTGATTTTGGAAAAACACCATCATTATGGGAATGTACATGCGGTAGAAAAATTACGCCAATCTATTGAGATATGGTATGCTACAAGTGAATATTTGCGACAAGAAATGAATCCTAATTTTAGGATGACGGACCCCTTCAATCCAGTTCATATGATGTCTTTTTCGGGAGCTAGGGGAAATGCATCTCAAGTACATCAATTAGTAGGTATGAGAGGATTAATGTCGGATCCCCAAGGACAAATGATTGATTTACCGATTCAAAGCAATTTACGCGAAGGACTCTCTTTAACAGAATATATTATTTCTTGCTATGGAGCCCGTAAAGGAGTTGTAGATACTGCGGTACGCACATCAGATGCTGGATATCTTACGCGTCGACTTGTTGAAGTAGTTCAACATATTGTTGTACGTAGAACAGATTGTGGCACGATCCGAGGGATTTCTGTGAGTCCTCGAAATAAAAATCGAATGATGTCAGAAAGGATTTTTATCCAAACATTAATTGGTCGTGTCTTAGCAGACGATATATATATAGGTTCCCGATGTGTCGCCTTTCGAAATCAAGATCTTGGGATTGGACTTGTCAATCGATTCATAACCTTTGGAACACAATCAATATCTATTCGAACTCCCTTTACTTGTCGGAGTACATCTTGGATCTGTCGATTATGTTATGGTCGGAGTCCCACTCATGGTGACCTCGTTGAATTGGGGGAAGCTGTAGGTATTATTGCGGGTCAATCTATTGGCGAACCGGGGACTCAACTAACATTAAGAACTTTTCATACTGGCGGAGTATTTACAGGAGGTACTGCCGAACATGTACGAGCCCCTTATAATGGAAAAATAAAATTCAATGAGGATTTGGTTCATCCTACACGTACACGTCACGGACATCCTGCCTTTCTATGTTATATAGACTTGTCTGTAATTATTGAGAGCGAAGATATTATACATAGCGTGACTATTCCCCCAAAAAGTTTTCTTTTAGTTCAAAATGATCAATATGTGGAGTCAGAACAAGTGATTGCTGAGATTCGCGAGGGAACATCCACTTTTCATTTTAAAGAGAGGGTTAGAAAATATATTTATTCTGACTCAGAGGGCGAAATGCACTGGAGTACTGATGTGTCCCATGCGCCTGAATTTACATATAGTAATGTCCATCTCTTACCAAAAACAAGTCATTTATGGATATTATCAGGAGGTTCATGTGGATCTAGTCTAATTCTTTTTTCGATCCACAAAGATCAAGATCAAATGAATATACCCTTTCTTTCCGGCGAAAGAAAATCTATTTCTAGCCTCTCAGTGAATAATGATCAAGTGAGCCAAAAATATTTGAGTTCGGATTTTTCTGATAAAAAAAAATCTGGGATCCCCGATTATTCAGAATTTAATGGAATCGTGGGTACTAGTCATTCTAATTTCATATATTCTTCTATTTTTCATGAGAACTCGGATTTATTAGCAAAAAGGCGAAGAAATAGATTTCTCATTCCATTCCAATCCATTCATGAGCAAGAGAAAGAATTCATACCGCATTCAGGTATCTCGATTGAAATACCCATAAATGGTATTTTCCGTAGAAATAGTATTTTTGCTTTTTTTGATGATCCTAGATACAGAAGAAAGAGTTCCGGAATTCTTAAATATGGGACTCTAAAGGCGGACTCAATCATCCAAAAAGAGGATATGATTGAGTATAGAGGAGTCCAAAAATTTAAGACAAAATACGAAATGAAAGTAGATCGCTTTTTTTTCATTCCTGAGGAAGTGCATATTTTACCCGAATCCTCTGCCATAATGGTACAGAACTATAGTATCATTGGAGTCGATACACGAATCACTTTAAATATAAGAAGCCAAGTTGGCGGGTTGATCCGAGTGGAGAGAAAAAAAAAAAAGATTGAACTCAAAATATTTTCGGGGGATATCCATTTTCCGGACAAGACAGATAAGATATCCCGACACAGTGGCATCTTGATACCGCCAGGAAGGGGAAAAACAAACTCTAAAGAATCAAAAAAATTTAAAAATTGGATTTATGTCCAACGGATCACACCAACCAAGAAAAAGTTTTTTGTTTTGG